TAAGTAAGCAGTTTTTTTTAGTTGTATCGACCCAGTCGCTCACTAATGGATCTTTACGGTGCTTTCTCTATCAATTTTGGAACTTTATCCATAGAGTAGTAGTATAGGCCATACTTTCTTCCTATTTTGATTCTCGTGAAGTGTCCTTCCTTCCTACAGCTGATAGGGCAAAATCGTTGTTTTGACGATCCCTATGTAGAAAGCCCTTTTTCTAGTATTTACTAGAAAATTTGATCCTTTCTTTTTTTTTTCTTCTTTCTATAGTGGAGATAGTCGCACGTAATGACAGATCACGGCCATATTATTAAAAGCTTGCGGTAAGAAGGGGTTTCGTTCTAGTGCCCGGAAATAATATTCCAAAGCCTTTGTATGCTCTCCGTTGCTTGTGTGTATAAGGCCTATATTATAGAGTATATAACTTCGATCATAGGGATCAATTTCTAGTCGCGTAGCTTCATAATAATTCTGCAAAGCTTCCGCATAATTTCCTTCGGATTGAGCCAACATCCGTTACGGTCGTTCATTCTATTCAAAAAATCTCCGTTCCAAAACCATACATGAGGTTTTCATCTCATACGGCTCCTCCCTTCTGTACATAGTACTAAGCGAAATAATCTATAGAATAAAAATAGAATTAGTCCCATCTTATTATGAACCGAAAGGGGCTGGTATTTTTCCAAGAAATCTCTAGCCAACCTTCCCGCAAGAGGTTTTTCTTAACACCAATGAATTCTATTAATGCTAGAGGAAAACGATAGCTCCAAGAATTTCTTTGTTCTCAACGCCTCCTATTTAGAGGAATTAGCCACTTCAACGATCTTTGATGGTTATAGGGGTATCCAAAGTACAAACCTGATGGTTGTTTGTTATCCCAACCATTCTTCCCAGCCCTGATACCGATCAGGAAAGGGCTAATTTCTAACAAAGTTTTTCTCTTGTTGATTCCTATTTCTAGGTGTAGTGCTTTTCTCCCCTATGCTGCCTATTGGTATGGTACTAGTAGAGTAGGATTGGCCTGTAATACAGAACCTATCCTGTAGGTGTAACCTTTCGCTCAATACTCAAATCTACAATTGAAGCATCTGAGGCCGCATCAATCGAGGATACACGACAGAAGGAATTGTTAGTTCACCTCACCTTCCCCAAGCGTGGGTTTCCTTTACTAATTTTGTTCTCTCTATGCGAACCCCCTCTCTTTCTCGTAAGACTGAGGTGTAGGTAGGGCTAAAAAAAAAAAAAAAAGAGTCAAATCGCACCATCTCTATAATAAGTAAATGCCCTTTTTTCCCCTGAGGTTGTCGGAATTATTCGCAATAAAATATTGGCTACAATTGAAGAGGTCTTATCAATGAAATTTCCATTTATACGGGATCTAGGCATAATTCCCAACCCATTCTATATAGAATTGTTTTCATTTCTTCACAAAATAACATAAAAACAAACACATTCGATTCTTATAAATCGATCGATCCATATGCTCTAAATGGATAAGAGAGGTATGGATTTTCCGCTCAGCTCAAATTGTCTCCTTTTCCTTCTGTTTGGACAAGAAGAGATATGAAATATTTGACTAAGATTGGATTTCATTCCACTTTTCTATTTCTCAACAATAACTTCTCTCATCAGCTATTTCGCGTTTTCAAAGTCATTAATTGTCTCATACCCTTTTTTAGATTTCGATTGTATGGCGTAGCGTACCTTATGCAAACAGAATTCTAGGGTTCCTCTATTTTATTATGGAATAAGAAGAATTCTTCCATTCTCTTTTTCTTTGGTTTGGGGAAAACCCAAACTAAAACTTTTCGAGGGAGCGGAATTCCTAGTAAAAAAATCCTGGATCCTTCCACTTAGATGAAAAGGAATTTTTCCAATAGAACCATGGAACCCCCGAGTCGTTGTGGTTGTACCTGTACTGCAGGAATAGGAAAACTCGCTATTCACTTAGTTTATTTTCCATAATAAGATTATGTAGGAGAGATGGCCGAGCGGTTCAAGGCGTAGCATTGGAACTGCTATGTAGACTTTTGTTTACCGAGGGTTCGAATCCCTCTCTTTCCGTTTCTCTTAATTGATCAACGTTAACGATCACAATGTATCAAATCAAATAACAATTTATTCCAGCAATAATACCTTTATTTAATAGAAATTTTTTCTAGTAAATTACTGTGGTATGTAAAATACACATAGAGGAAAGAACAAAAAAGAAAAAAGGATCCTAGGGTTAATCCATTTATGCTAGTTGAATGGGAAAATATGAATTAAGGGCCTTAGGTCGATTTAGTTCGGGGAAAGGGGAAGGGGAAGAAAATTCTATGAACTTTTCCTTTTTCGTTAAGTTCAAGTCTGACGAGAGTAATATTCTACAACTAACAACTCATTTATTTTGAGACCGACCCACTTCCTATCTAGGATTTTTTTAACTAGTCCTTTATATTGCAATGTGTCAATCGTCAAATGCTTTGGCAATTTCCCCGGGTCGGATGAAGCAATAGAATTTTGAATCAGACGTTTTGATCTTTGGTTATCCTTCGTAGTAATAATATCTCGGGGTTTGCAACGAAAACTTGGTATATCGACTATACGACCATTAACTAAAATATGTCTATGGTTAACTAATTGCCGGGCCCCAGGAATGGTTGAAGCCATACCCAATCGAAAAAGGATATTATCCAAACGCATTTCAAGTAATTGTAGTAAAACCTGACCTGTTGACCTTTTTGCTTTTCCAGCGATATGTACATATCTAAGTAATTGTCGTTCTGTCAGACCATAATGAAAACGCAATTTCTGTTTTTCTTGAAGACGAATACGATATTGCTCTTTTTTCCCAGAATGGAATTTCTTTTTCAGATTACTTCCGGATTTAGGTGTTTTTCTAGTGAGTCCTGGTAAAGCTCCCAGACGGCGTATTTTTTTTAAACGAGGTCCTCGATAACGGGACATGAAGACTCCTTGTTTATTTTATTGAAATTTCATTTTACACAATTAATTTCATTGTATTTACATTACAGAATACATCAAAATTAAAACTGAATTAAACTAAAGGATAAACAGAGTAAAATCTACTAAAGTACCACAAAAAATGGAATTTCATCAACATCTGGATTTTTTGTATATATATTATTTATTTTATTGTTTTGTATCTAGCAAAATTGTAAGGTAGAACCACATAATAGATCCTGGATTCTCCATTTAATTCGGAGAAAAAGAGAAAAAGAGAGATTCTTGTTCATGGAACATCGATATAGAAAAAAGCCGACTATCGGATTTGAACCGATGACCCTCGCATTACAAATGCGATGCTCTAACCTCTGAGCTAAGTGGGCTTACATAACAGAAATAGTGTAACAAATAGAAATATGTATAGTATAGGAAATCCGTAAAATGTCAGATCTTAATTATTAATCTTAGCTATTAACTAGTTCGAAATTGGAAGTTCTACTTAGAAAAAAATACTAGAACTTCATAAAGATAAAGTTAACTTGATATGCTTAACTGGAGGATATCCTTAAATAGGATTATAGAAATTTTTGAACTTTCTTTTTATTTCTCTAATTCGCAAATTGATTTTTCTAATAGAATAGAATCTATTCCAATTTCTATATTGAATTTGATTTCAGATATTTTCAATTTGATATGGCTCGGATGAGTAATCTAATACATAGAAAAGAATAATATATATGATGAAAGATATAATAAAGAGAAAATGCGAATTTCTTGGCATTTTCATTCGATCATTATAGACATTTTTTGAGATATTTTGTTTTTTTTGTTATTTCTTAATAATTTAATGATTAATATTTCACTAAGGAGAACATAGAATCATAGCAAATGAAATTGCTAATTCTGATTAGAAAAAAAAAAAGAATGAATATCAAGCGTTATAGTATGATTTTGAATACTCTAAAAAAGAAAGGCGGGGGGGGGGGGAGAGAAAAACTTTGGGATATATTGATTCGGATTGAATTGCAAATACATCAACGATAGAATCAATTCAATTCTGAATTGCAATAAGCAGGGTCTGTCAAATAGAGACGAACTGCTAGACTACGTCGAGTAATTAATTCAACGATTCCAAAAAAAACTAAGAGATGGATGAAATTACACAAGGAATCCAGGTCTCAATCAAAGAAAAGGGAAATGGGGATATGGCGAAATCGGTAGACGCTACGGACTTGATTGTATTGAGCCTTGGTATGGAAACCTGCTAAGTGGTAACTTCCAAATTCAGAGAAACCCTGGAATTAAAAAAGGGCAATCCTGAGCCAAATCCGTGTTTTGAGAAAACAAGTGGTTCTCGAACTAGAATCCAAAGGAAAAGGATAGGTGCAGAGACTCAATGGAAGCTGTTCTAACGAATCGAGTTGATTACGTTGTGTTGGTAGTGGAACTCTCTCTAAATTTAGAGAAAGTAAGGGCTTTATACATCTAATACACACGTATAGATACTGACATAGCAAACGATTAATCACGGAACCCATATCATAATATAGGTTCTTTATTCTTTTTTAGAATGAAATTAGGAATGATTATGAAATAGAAAATTCTGCATTTTTTTAGAATTATTGTGAACCCATTCCAATCGAATATTGAGTAATCAAATCCTTCAATTCATAGTTTTCGAGATCTTTTAAAAAGTGGATTAATCGGACGAGGATAAAGAGAGAGTCCCATTCTACATGTCAATACTGACAACAATGAAATTTCTAGTAAAAGGAAAATCCGTCGACTTTATAAGTTGTGAGGGTTCAAGTCCCTCTATCCCCAAACCCTCTTTTATTCACTAACTATAGTATTTATCCTCTTTTTTTCTTTTTATCAATGGGTTTAAGATTCATTAGCTTTCTCATTCTACTCTTTCACAAAGGAGTGCGAAGAGAACTCAATGGATCTTATGCTGCTATTCATTGAATAGATTTCTTTTTTATTATAGTATCGGCAAGGAATCTCGATTATTAACTCTATTTTTAAGTATTATTAAGTAAGCCATGCACAATGCA